ACTTTTTTAGTGGATTCCTTGTTCAAAAAAAAATTATTCGCAAAAAAAAAGAGGCATTTTTACCCATCTGCTGGTTGAATTCGTGGAATACGATTGAAGTGCGCAACGCAAAAGGGTTTGATATTCAATATCTTCAATGAAATATTGAAGCACGCTAATTACTTTAATTAAGTTCCTATGGCATATCATATATAAATAAGATCCTGGATTGGGTATATCTGTGTAACAATTTCTGTTCTGGGGTTTACATATACACAAAATTACACATAAATGTTGTTATAGTTATACTTGAAATTGAAAAGGATTTATTATTGAAAATTATTGATACTGATTAGTTGTGTATCAATTGCATTTTCTTATGCCATTAAGGAAACACAATACGAGATCCAAGAACTTAACAGTCAATAGTTAATGGGTCCAATTTCATTTGCGCTGAATTTTTGATTGTGTGACTCAAAATCCAAATATTTTCTTTCAAAAAAGGAGGGAAATTTTTCGGCGTTGTGTATTTTGATATTTGAGATACTATACAATTAATAGAAGGGTCCGGCTCCAATCAAAACAAAAAAGGAAGGATTTTTTTAGTTTCAGTTTATTAGGAAAGGAATAAGGAAAATGGTATTCCAGATGCAAATCAATAAATAAAAAAAGGGGGGATTAAGTATTTATTAAGTAATAACCCACCAGGAATATTTCCATCTATTTTTATCGTTTTGGCGGCATGGCCGAGTGGTAAGGCGGGGGACTGCAAATCCTTTTTCCCCAGTTCAAATCTGGGTGTCGTCTGATCAAGAAAAAACTCGAAATCCCTTTGCTTGCTGATATAATAGAAGTCGCCGAATCCTTGCCTAGCATAAGCAGAGGAAAAGGACTCGAACTTCCGAAACTTGCTTTATTTTGATTTTAAGAAGCTGGAGGCTAAAAGACTGTCAATCCTTGCGCTTGGGATTCCAGGGAGAATTTTAGTATTTAGTATAGGAAGGGCTAGACTATCAAAACTTCCAGTACTAATGTCTAATGACTGATTCTTGAATTAAACGGTTGAGCGGGGAATTGGTAGTTGTGGAAAGGGTGGAAGATGCTTTGTATACAGACTCGCGAGAATTTATGAGTGCTCAGACATACATTCAAGCAATATTGGATGAATAATTGCTTTCTTTTATAGAATATAGAAAAAAAAAAGACTAAGGGTTGGGGTTGAAAAATAAAACTTCTTTATTTTCGGTAACACCTAAGCAAAATAGATTATTAATATAATAGAGGGTCTCCCAAGTATTTCACAACAACACTCGGGAGGCCGTAAGGATTAGATCAAACGGTAAATAGAGATATGTGATAGATAGTGATTTATCTTGATTGTATATTGTTATGCTGTTTTATTATGAAGGGTAACAAAAGAACCAATAGGTCTTACTATTCCTGCATGTTCCATTAATCGGCCTCCCTTGATAATTACAAGAAAGTAACTGTCTATCTTGCTTGTACTTAATGCTTCCAAATTCTCCCACAAATCATATCCGAACTTGTTATGGGTGGAGTTATTGGGTTGGTTCATCAATAGCCTTCGTTCAAAATCCCTTTTTGACTCTGTGCCATTGATTACATTATTATTAGTGATCAATAATGGAAGAGTTTCTTCATATTCATAGAGATAGGAGACAGAATTCACATGGATATAGTAAGTCTTGCTTGGGCTGCTTTAATGGTAGTCTTTACATTTTCCCTTTCACTCGTAGTATGGGGAAGAAGTGGACTCTAGGATCATTACTAATTTAATTGAGTTGAGTAATCAAACTGTATTAATGGTTTCATAGATCGTTCTGCAAAGCGTTTTTCAAGAAAAATATCTTCATAGAAAAATTCTACTGGAATCCAGTAAAGTAATGTAATAGATGAAGAATAACCTTTCAATCAAACAAATATTTCATTCAATTATTCCGATGTTTGTATTTTGAAAGTAAAAGGAATACACATGATATGAAATCAAAATTTTTTCCAACCGAATTCGTCCTAAAATAAAAATATTCTATTTAGATGAACTTTAACAGAATGATATATGGCAATGAGGAGCAACCAACCCCCTTTTTATTTGTTTCCCGCTTTACTGTTCGAAGAGGAAGTCTATCTGTTATTATGTAGATACGTACTTTATACCGAGGGAAACACCGATATAGCGTTTGTCCAACGAAGTACTACGCATAATATTGCGGGGGGCGATTCACATACTGTGCATTTACCTTTTAGACTCCTAGAAATGTTATTTCTGTTTTATCGACTCGCTTAATATCATGGTTCACGCGTTATAAATAGGTGGTATCTACTACTCTTTTTACAAATATGAAGAATTGAATTTCCCACGGAATTCCTTGAATCACCTGTCAATGGCTAAATAAATGACTCCTTGTTGGAATGCTAAAAAAAAGATGACTAGATTTCTTTTATATTATATAATCTATTCTACGCCCATACCATACCTTCTTCCGTTGATTTGATTGTTTCG